CTACTACAAGCAGTACTACACCTTTGATCGTGAAAGTGAAATATCGATTGCTTGTTGAACCCTGTGAATCACGTGAAAGCAGGACACTCCAAGTTTGGGGGCCAAGGAGTTTCACAAAACGTTCTTGGTGGAAAAAAATGTGAGTGAAAGACACCACTGAATCGAATTTGGTCCATGAATCTAAGAAATAGCGAGAATTCTTGATCTCTCTCAATATCTCTCTCAATTCCAAAATACAGGATTTGAATTGATGCCGTTTCATTGATTTCTCCTAAACGAAAGATTATATTTCAATTGAAATCCACTTACACAAAGACAGCCCCCGTTGATGACGAGTCTCCGCGAAGCATCCATGGCTGAATGGTTAAAGCGCCCAACTCATAATTGGCAAATTCGTAGGTTCAATTCCTGCTGGATGCACGCGAATTGGAACGTTCAATAATAGAATTGGCTCCGTATCAACGGAATCTCATCATCCATAGATAACTAATTGGTATATTCATACTATAAGAATAAGATAGAAACGGTAGAAACGGTAAGAATTCTAATTCTTATAGATACTGGAACTCATAGGGAAGAAAATGGATTTATGGATGGAATCAAATATGCAGTATTTACAGAAAAAAGTATTCGGTTATTGGGGAACAATCAATATACTTCTAATGTCGAATCAGGATCAACTAGGACAGAAATAAAGCATTGGATCGAACTCTTCTTTGGTGTCAAGGTAGTAGCTATGAATAGCCATCGACTCCCGGGAAAGGGTAGAAGAATGGGACCTATTATGCGACATACAATGCATTACAGACGTATGATCATTACGCTTCAACCGGGTTATTCTATTCCACCTCTTATAGAGAAAAGAACTTAAATAAAAAAAAATAAATACTTAATAACATGGCCATACATTTATACAAAACTTCTACCCCTAGCACACGCAAAGGAGCCGTAGACAGTCAAGCGAAATCCAATCCACGAACAAATTTGATCTATGGACAGCATCGTTGTGGTAAAGGTCGTAATGCCAGAGGAATCATTACCGCAAGGCATAGAGGGGGAGGTCATAAGCGTCTATACCGTAAAATCGATTTTCGACGGAATGCAAAAGACATATCTGGTAGAATCGTAACCATAGAATACGACCCTAATCGAAATGCATACATTTGTCTCATACACTATGGGGATGGTGAGAAGAGATATATTTTACATCCCAGAGGGGCTATAATTGGAGATACCATTGTTTCTGGTACAGAAGTTCCTATATCAATGGGAAATGCCCTACCTTTGAGTGCGGTTTGAACTATTGATTTACGTAATTGGAAGTAACCAATTAGGTTTACGACAAAACCTAGAAATCGATCACTGATCCAATTTGAGTACCTCTACGGGATAGACCTCAACAGAAAACTGAAGAGTAACGGCAGCAGGTGATTGAGTTCAGTGGTTCCTCATATAAAATTATTGACTCTAGAGATATGGTAATATGGAGAAGACAAAATTGTTTGAAGCACGGATAGAACCGGAAGCGCCCCTTGTTTCAAAGAGAGGAGGATGGGTTATTCACATTTCATTTGATGGTCAGAGGCGAATTGAAAGCTAAGCAGTGGTAATTCTAAAGATCCCCCGGGGGAAAAATAGAGATGTCTCCTACGTTACCCGTAATATGTGGAATGGAAGTATCGACGTAATTTCATAGAGTCATTCGGTCTGAGTGCTACATGAAGAACATAAGCCAGATGACGGAATGGGGAGACCTAGGATGTAGAAGATCATAGCATGAGTGATTCGGCAGATTTGGATTCCTATATATCCACTCATGTGGTACTTCATCATACGATTCATATAAGATCCATCTGTCTAGATATCATCATCTACATCCAGAAAGCCGTATGCTTTGGAAGAAGCTTGTACAGTTTGGGAAGGGGTTTTGATTGATCAAAAAGAAGAATCTACTTCAACCGATATGCCCTTAGGCACGGCCATACATAACATAGAAATAACACTTGGAAAGGGTGGACAATTAGCTAGAGCAGCAGGTGCTGTAGCGAAACTGATTGCAAAAGAGGGTAAATCGGCCACATTAAGATTACCATCTGGAGAGGTTCGTTTGATATCCAAAAACTGCTCAGCAACAGTCGGACAAGTGGGTAATGTCGGGGCGAACCAGAAAAGTTTGGGTAGAGCCGGATCTAAATGTTGGCTAGGTAAGCGTCCTGTAGTAAGAGGAGTAGTTATGAACCCTGTAGACCATCCCCATGGAGGTGGTGAAGGGAGGGCCCCGATTGGTAGAAAAAAACCCACAACTCCTTGGGGTTATCCCGCGCTTGGAAGAAGGAGTAGGAAAAGGAATAAATATAGTGATATTTTTATTCTTCGTCGCCGTAAATAGAAAGAGAAAGAAAAAATAATGAATGATGTGAAATTCAATCAAATTGGTTTTTTCGTCTTCACAAAATGAAAAAATGAAAAGAAGGGGGAGTAATCACTTGTGGCCCGTTCATCTAAAAAAAATCCTTTTGTGGCTAATCACTTATTAAGTAAAATTGAGAAGCTCAACAAGGCAGAGGAAAGAAGTATAATAGTAACTTGGTCCCGAGCATCGACCATTATATTTGCAATGGTCGGTCATACAATTGCTGTTCATAACGGAAAGGAGCATTTACCTATTTATATAACGGAGCGTATGGTGGGTCACAAATTGGGAGAATTCGCGCCTACTCTGACTTTCCGGGGACACGCGAGAAACGATAATAGATCTCGGCGATAATGATAATATTAATATAGTTAATGTATTAATGTAATAAAAAGTTCAATAAGTGCTCTCATGATTTATTCTTATTTTTATTGGTGTGTGTGAGGTAAAACCCTATGACTATGATAAAGAAGACCTCGGGTACAGAAATACGAGCTTTAGCTCGACATATAGGTATGTCTGCTCAAAAAGCACGAAGGGTAATTGATCAAATTCGCGGTTGCTCCTATGAGCAAACACTTATGATACTGGAACTCATGCCTTATCGAGCATGTTACCCCATTTTCAAATTAGTTTATTCCGCAGCAGCAAATGCTAGTCACAATAGGGGTTTGAAAGAAGCTGATTTATTTATTAGTAAAGCCGAAGTCAACGAAGGTGTTATCGTCAAAAGGTTAAAACCGCAAGCTCGGGGACGTAGTTACCCAATAAAAAGACCCACCTGTCATATAACTATTGTATTGAGCGAAAGACCTAACTTCAATTTAAAAAATATTTGATTTTCAAAACATGACTTTTAGTTTAGAAAGAGAATATTGGTAGGTAGATATGGGACAGAAAATAAATCCACTTGGTTTCAGACTTGGTACAACCCAAAGTCATCGTTCCTTTTGGTTCGCACAACCAAAAAATTATTCCAAAGGTCTCCAGGAAGATGAAAAAATACGGGATTGTATCAAGAATTATGTACAAAAACATATGAGAATATCCTCAGGTTTTGAAGGAATTGCACGTATAGATATTAAAAAAAGAATCGATTTGATCCAAGTCATAATTCATATTGGATTCGCCAATATGTTAATAGAGGGTCGAGCCCGAGGAATCGAAGAATTACAGACTAATGTACAAAAAAGCTTTCATTCTGTGAACCGAAGACTCAACATTGCTATCGCAAGAGTTGCAAGACCTTACGGGCAACCTAATATTCTTGCAGAATATATCGCTCTGCAATTAAAGAATAGAGTTTCCTTTAGAAAGGCAATGAAAAAAGCTATTGAATTAGCTGAACAAGCGGATGCAAAGGGAATTCAGGTACAAATTGCAGGACGTCTCAATGGAAACGAAATTGCCCGCGTTGAATGGATTAGAGAAGGTAGGGTTCCCCTACAGACCATTCGAGTGAAAATTGATTATTGTTCCTATCCAGTTCGAACTATCTATGGAGTATTAGGGATAAAAATTTGGATATTTTTGGATGAAGAGTAATGGCTCCTTTTCTTGCGATTCTATTCATGGATACTTATCCATGGACAGGGCAAAAAACTCAATTTAGTTTAGGTCTTTTTCCGTTTAGTCAAAACGGATCAATTATATATGTTTGAATAACAATTCGATTTACCACTTTGATATGATAGAATTGCTATGCTTAGTGTGTGACTCGTTGGGACTAAAAGAAAGAATTGGACCCTACCTAATATAAATATAAATTAATAACCAGCTCATTGCTTCGTATTCTCAAGATCCAAGGAATCGGTCATTATATGAGATAATAATCATATATTTGTAGCAACTGAAATCCTTTTTCAATAAAGTAAAAATGAATCTTGATTGATTGTGTAAGTTGTGAAACCAAAATAGAGGGATGCGGATGAATGGAAGGATGAGAGAAAGGGAGAAGGGGAAAAGAAATGATATATTATTCCAATATGTATGGTCTATGAATCATCTCAGAAAGGGCAATGTGATAAGGCATCATATACTATAATATAATTCAATTCATCTATAATTGAGATAGATTTCATAGGAAAAAAAAAAATAAAGAGCATTGAGTCGATAGAGACTGAGGAGATTGACTCAGGGACAGATTAAATTAGAAGCTCCATTGCAGAATTCAGACCTCGACATTAATGGAGGAGAAGCTATGGGAACGACGGAACCTGTGACTGCGGAGGATTCGATTGAAAACGAATCCTAATGATTCACTGGACGGGATGGCGGAACGCGCCGGGAACGAACTGATTTCTTCAAAGAGGTTATGGAGCGACCCTACGAATAAAGCAGATAAATATAAAAGAGTAAATATTCGCCCGCGAAATTTCATCCATTAAATAATCCTAATATTATTTATTGTTTATTTATCGTTTCATTCGCGAGGAGCTGGATGAGAAGAAACTCTCATGTCCGGTTCTGTAGTAGAGATGGAATTGAGACACTACCATCAACTATAACCCCAAAAGAACCAGGTTTCGTAAACAACATAGAGGAAGAATGAAAGGAGTATCTTATCGGGGCAATCGTATTTGTTTCGGTAAATATGCGCTTCAGGCACTTGAACCCGCTTGGATCACATCTAGACAAATAGAAGCAGGGCGCCGGGCAATGACACGATATGCCCGTCGTGGCGGAAAAATATGGGTACGTATATTCCCCGACAAACCCGTTACACTAAGACCCGCGGAAACACGTATGGGTTCGGGGAAGGGATCTCCTGAATATTGGGTATCCGTAGTTAAACCGGATCGAATACTTTATGAAATGGGCGGAGTATCAGAAACCGTAGCCAGAGCCGCTATGGAAATAGCGGCGCGCAAAATGCCTATACGAACAAAATTCGTTATTGCGGAATAGGGATATCGGACCAAAGGGATATTTATGAATGATGAAAAATATAATCTATAATCGCTGGTTTACTTATTTCTGGACAGAAAATTTTCTTTTCCCCCTCGCCTCTTGCATTGAAAGAACTCAAATAAAAGAAAGATGATTCAACCTCAGACCTTTTTGAATGTAGCGGACAACAGCGGAGCTCGAAAATTGATGTGTATTCGAATCATAGGAGCTAGTAATTACCGATATGCTCATATCGGTGACGTTATTGTTGCTGTAATCAAAGAAGCAGTGCCAAATATGCCCCTGGAAAGATCAGAAGTAATCAGAGCTGTAATTGTACGTACATGTAAAGAACTCAAGCGCGACAACGGTATGATAATCCGGTATGATGACAATGCAGCAGTTGTCATTGATCAAGAAGGAAATCCAAAAGGCACCCGAGTTTTTGGTTCGATTGCTCGTGAATTGAGACAGTTAAATTTCACTAAGATAGTCTCATTAGCTCCCGAAGTATTATAAATAATGAACGCTAGTAGACGAGACAATGGGTAGTAGGGTCTTTGAAATGGATCAATTAGTAGATTATGTCTCAGGCATATACCTTTAATGAAAAATAAAAAAAGAAACATGTTGATTATATCAAAGCAAAAAAAAAATGATAGTTCGTCATGGGTAGAGACACTATTGCCGATATAATAACTTATATAAGAAATGCTGACATGGATAAAAAAGGAACAGTTCGAATACCATCCACTAATATTACCGAAAACATTGTGAAAATACTTCTACGAGAGGGTTTTATCGAAAATGTTAGGAAGCACCGGGAAAACAACAAGGATTTCTTGGTTTTAACCCTACGACATAGAAGAAATAGGAAAAGAGCATATAGAAATATTTTAAAGCGTATCAGCAGACCAGGTCTGCGAATCTATTCCAACTCTCAACGAATTCCTAGGATTTCAGGCGGGATAGGGGTTGTAATTCTTTCTACTTCTAGGGGTATAATGACAGATCGAGAAGCTCGACTAGAAAGAATTGGAGGAGAAATTTTGTTTTATATATGGTGAGGTGATCCATCTGGTATACGAATTTGATACGTAACTTCCTATTTATGAAAAAGAGAGTAGAGGTGGGTTGTCTAATGTCACTCCTCCTACATTAGTTAATACTTCAAGGAGGTTACCTGGAATGAAAGAACAAAAATTGATCCATGAAGGTTTAATTACTGAATCACTTCCCAATGGCATGTTCTGGGTTCGCTTAGATAACGAAGACCTGGTTCTAGGTTATGTTTCAGGGCGGATACGACGTAGTTTTATACGAATACTACCAGGAGATAGAGTAAAAATAGAAGTCAGCCGTTATGATTCAACAAGGGGACGTATAATTTATAGACTTCGCAATAAAGATTCAAACGATTAGGTATTTCAATTTTCATGGGGATAAATTTTGAGGCTCAAACACTAACTTAAGGTGAATTAAAGAAAAGAGACTTATTTTCTTTCAAAGAGTAGATTCGGAATTAAGGAACAACAAATATGAAAATAAGAGCTTCTGTTCGTAAGATTTGTGAAAAATGTCGACTGATCCGTAGGCGAGGACGAATTATAGTAATTTGTTCTAATCCGAAACATAAACAGAGACAGGGATAATATTTATAAAAAAAAAGAACTTCACTTTCTAAGAGACCTAATGTACAAATAAATAAAGAATTTGTTTTCACATGAAATGGATATATCCGTATATCTCTGACTCATATTTATGAGATGACAAATAGAATATGACAAAACCTATACCAAGAATTGGTTCACGTAGAAATAGCCGTATTAGTTCACGTAAGAGTGGGTGTAGAACACCAATAGGAGTTATTCATGTTCAAGCGAGTTTCAACAATACTATTGTTACTGTTACAGACCCACAAGGTCGGGTCGTTTCTTGGTCTTCTGCGGGTACCTGTGGATTCAAGGGCACAAGAAGGGGTACCCCATTTGCTGCTCAAACCGCAGCAGGAAATGCTATTCGTGCGGTAGTAGACCAGGGTATGCAACGAGCAGAAGTCATGATAAAGGGTCCCGGTCTCGGGAGAGATGCAGCATTACGAGCGATTCGTAGAAGTGGTATACTATTAAATTTTGTACGTGACGTAACCCCTATGCCGCATAATGGATGTAGACCGCCAAAAAAAAGGCGCGTTTAGA